TAGAACTCGACAAATTCTTGCCCTGCATAAGCAAAGGCAAAGGACGGAGCTTGTCGATACTTGATTTATAGAATACATAGTTCTATAAAAGACTGTAAGTTGTTTTCTCAAAATCGGGTTCTGTTTGGGTTCTGGGTAGCGGCCCAAACAGATATACCAATAGGGATGAGGTAAGGCTTACTTATTAATTCCAGAACTACGAAAGTAAGAGGTCAGAAATCTTGGTATCCAAAGGTTCCTAAAGGACATTCCATTTTTGCTCCTAGGATTGAAGAAAAGATTATACGAAAGACTATCAAGACTTCCTAATTATCTTACACTACCTACACTAACGTAGGGTCTACTGACTCTGTCTGGAATTAGATTGGATAGACTGATGGGAAATCAATTTAGGAGTTGTGGAAAGGACTGAAGATACTTTGTATCCATACTTACGAGAGACTCCGAGTACTCAAACATTCAATCAGGATGGTTGGTCGGCTCTTATCTTATAGAATAACAGAGTCAAAGTAAAAAAAAAAAAAAAAAAGATTTCTTTGGTCGTGTAAGGAGATTACAAAAAAAATGTATGTAATAATGGTAGTGATGTCTCCCCATTCTTTCACAGAAAGAAAGACAGTAAGGCTTAGATCAAATAGGAAATGTAGGTATCCAATAGATAGTTATCTATCTTGATGGTATATTTTTTTTTTTTATTTTTGCTTATGAAAGAAAGGTAACAAAACAAACAATAGGTCTTACTATTCCCACATGTTCCATTAGGAGCATTACTTTGCAATTTGCAAGGAAAAGGTGTGTGTATCATATTTTTACTTAATACTTCCCAATTCTACCAGAAATCCTATAAAGAATCTGTTACGAGTGGATTCATTGAATTGGTTCATCAATAGCCTTAAGTCAGAATCCTATTTTGACTCTGCGCCATTGATTCTACTATGATTATTGATCAATAATGGAATAATTCCTTCATAGAAATAGGAGATATAATTCACATGGATATAGTAAGTCTCGCTTGGGCTGCTTTAATGGTAGTCTTTACATTTTCCCTTTCACTCGTAGTATGGGGAAGGAGTGGACTCTAGGTATATTAATAATTGATTGAGTAATCGATTGAGTAATCGATTGAGTAATCGATTGAGTAATCGAATTGTATCAATTGTTTAATTGATCATTTTGCATTGATCGTTTTTCGAAGCTTTATTTTTAAAAAGCTTGTCTCTCTTTCAAAATTATACTGGAAAGACAATAATGAATAATAACCATTCGATCAAACAACGAATGATTCCTATAGTTTAGTTGTATTTCAAAACTCAAATCTACGCATGATAGGAAATTTTTTCCAACCGAATTCCTCCTAAATATTCTGTTTGGATAAACCTGTTCTTACCAGAATTATGGATATTACAACGAGAAAAAACCAATCCCTAGTTTTTTCTTTATTTGTTTCTCTCTTTCTTTACTTTCACTGTTCTAAGAACAAATCGTTCTGCTATTAGATTACGACGATACTTACTTTCTACTGGAAGTGACTAGTGGTTGTCCAAAGAGGTTCTACACATAATAAAATTAGATCTTTCTTCCGCTGAGTGATCCACCACATATCATACATTTAACATTTTAGACTCCTAGAGATTTTTTTATGCTTTTTTGACTCATCTCATGTCATGTTTAAGCATGAAAAATGGTCCGAGTCCCCTTTACTAATCTACTTCCTTTCAAAATCTGAAGAAGTTACCATAGAACTTCGTAAATGATCTGTTAATGGCTCAATCAATGACTTCTTGGGATGGGAAATCAAAAAAATTCCTTGGTTTTGTTTTCTTTTGCTATAGTATAGGAATATACTATTCTTCCTCTATTGATTCTTTTGATGGATCCCGGAACCTATATATAAAATTATAAGAAACCTAGGAATTAGAAGAATTGGCCTTCGATTATTTTGGGTTGATCGAAATCGAGTGGATGTAGCGAAAAAAAGAAATAGAATTAGACTGCTATTTCGATGTACTAGTCTACTATTTAGATTAGATGTACATCTAATACATCATATACATACATATTGTAAATTGATCTATATAAACCCTCCATTTAGATAAAGTCTATATCTGTATACAATACAACTTTATATGATAATATCATTGTATACAATATTAGATAATATAAAATACTCTAAAGTGTGGTAGAAAGGACTATATATAGTCCTTTCTACCACACTTTATGATTCCAACCAGATCATTTCATTTAAGACTTGGAATTTTCTTTTAATCCCTTTCTTTCATTTCTTCAATCATTGAAAAAAGGATTGATAAGAACTAATAATTCAGATTCAAATTAATCATTTTGACTGACTGTTTTTACGTAGATAATAAGTAAAAAAGCAGTAGGAACTAGAATGAACAGTGCAGTAGCAATAAATGCGAGAATATTGACTTCCATAATTTCATTATTTATTTATTTTTTTCTTCGCAATAACTCGGGATGTAATCCCATAGAGATGAGAAATTTAACTCCTGTAAATTCATTGGGATGAATTGATCCTGATGATACTGAATAGGATCAATATTATGAATAACAATATCTGATCTATCAAATCGATTCATCGTCGAGAATTGAATAGTATAACATGGGAAGATCCTTTATCCATACTAATTACGAAATGGGATTTTTTATTGGATCAGGAATCCCATTGGATTTTTCATCCTCTTCCACTTTTTCTTTTCTATAACCTACTGTCTTCCTTATCTTATACAACTCTCCTTCCTGTGTATTATACTTACAATTATGAGGTATTATATGACCGGTATTCTATGGGTCACACACAGACCCAAACGAGGTGAGATGGAAAAAAAGGGATTAAATAAAAAAGATCAAATATTCCAACAAATTTACTGAAAAGGGTCCTTGCTCGGTCTTTTCTTTTATTTTATTAGTATCCTCTTTCTTGTATTTATTTGTACTGGAATGCATACATCAAAAATGATGTCTGCAATTTGAATGAGAATGAGATAGATTGTTTACAATTAGTCATTGAGGATACACAAACAAAGTCAGAACTAGAAAAGGTGTGGTTTAACCTGAAAAGTACTCTGTCGGGGTAATTATGTTAAGTTCATTGTCCATCGTACAATAAACGAATACCATTTTTGTATGTACTCCCGGTAAAATAGGATCACTCTACTCCATTTCATTGATCAAGAACAATCGAAAAAGAAAGTAAGACGAGGATGGTATCTCTAAAAATACTGAATATAGTAATACCACCAATTGTACTAATGTACATATGATATGTCTCTCCTTTATCAATCGGGAGTAGTGGAAAGATTTGAAATTCCCGTATCCATATTTGTGTGATGATAAATGCGAAATAAAAAACAAAAGAAATAAGGATCCCCACTGGGGATTAGATCTTGCTTCCTGTCCCCCTTTTCCGTGAAAAGAGAGAGATAAATTGATAAATTCACCGGATCCTAGTTCGGGACTGACGGGGCTCGAACCCGCAGCTTCCGCCTTGACAGGGCGGTGCTCTGACCAATTGAACTACAATCCCAGCGAAGTGTATGGCATACATATTCTTAATCTTACATATTCTTAATGTAATCATAAGAACATTCTAGTCCTAGTCGTCGTATTGTAAGAAAGACAGGAATGATATACTGATATCATATCCACATATAATATGGGCTATAGTGAGAGTGACACAGATTACTAGTAACCAATAATTATTTTACGGCCAAAAGTGGATAATCAATCAGAAAAAAGAACTAAACTTTTTTGTTTGCTTTTCATGATACTTTACTTAATTAAGTAAAGTATCATGAATTAGATCCTTAGAAAGATCAGAAAGAGAAAAATAGGGATAGAGAAAAAAAATTGATTCTTTCTCTTTATTTCTACGGATTAGGCATTTCCATTTATGGAAGACAAATTGGTTATATCATATTCATGGAGCGGTGAATTATTGGGCCGAGCTGGATTTGAACCAGCGTAGACATATTGCCAACGAATTTACAGTCCGTCCCCATTAACCACTCGGGCATCGACCCAGGAAGAATTCATTCTAGGCTTATCGATAATCTATGATCAACTTCCTTTCATAGTACCCTACCCCCAGGGGAAGTCGAATCCCCGCTGCCTCCTTGAAAGAGAGATGTCCTGAACCACTAGACGATAGGGGCATATACGCCCGACCATCATCATACTATGATAATAGTATGAGCAGTTTTTTGGAATTGTCAATATAGTCTAATGGTATGACTAGATCCAAAAAATCTTTCCTACTTTCTTTTATGTTATGATTTTTTAGAATTTTTTTCAAAAATTCTAAATAATAATCTTATTTTGGAGTAAATCCAATTTATTGTTCCTGAATGAACTCCTATGCATATACGTATATATTATGTACATATAGTACATATATACATATATGCAGTAGACTCATAATGAAAAAAAAAATGGCTAATTCATGAATTGAATAAAACGGCCCTTTTAACTCAGTGGTAGAGTAACGCCATGGTAAGGCGTAAGTCATCGGTTCAAATCTGATAAAGGGCTTTTTTTTCCACTAAACTCAAGTTTTAGCCTTCGTTTTTCAGCGGAAAATATCTCTATTATTTTTTCTAAAAAGAAAAGGATAACCACCATTATAACGAATTCTTATTATTCTGACTTTGAGTTAGGAAGTTGAACATTTATTGATTAGCAAAATGAATAATTGCACGTATTAGGAGTAGTCCACCTGTAGTGACATAGTAGTCCTCCTCATGTCTCATTATTCACAAATTTTTTGTCCTGGGACATAACAGAAATATTCTATAATACTCTATATATACAATTCCTATTATTAATCGACAAACCAAGGTGTTCTTATTTCTCCAATGTTCTTATAACACCCACTATCAAATTCTAAATAAAGAAAAAGTAAGTGGACCTGACCCATTGAATGATGACTATATCAGCTATTCTGATATTTAAATTCGATATAGATTAAATTGTATAAGCAG